TTCTTTTTCATTGAAAGATTTCTTATCAATAGATTTCACACGATTTGACAATAGGATTACTAGTAATCCCTGTCGTTCTCACTAAAGCGCATATCTGTGTGGATATTAATATTAATATATCACCTTTTTCTCTGTTACAATACGACAATTCTAAATGGAAATAGTTTTAATTAAAAAAAATTATTAAGAATATATGTGTGTGTGCTATATGCCTTATTTCTCTGGGATTGTAGTTCAATCGGTCAGAGCACCGCCCTGTCAAGGCGGAAGCTGCGGGTTCGAGCCCCGTCAGTCCCGACCTAGTATCCGATGAGTCCACTGATTCATCTCTTTATTTTCTTTCAAGGGGCGGGGTGAGGAGTGGGATCTAATTCCCAGAGGGTCCTTATTTGTTTCTTTATTTTTCGTTTCTAATTTCTTATTGAGAAAATACAATAATGGCAATTTCAATTACTTCAATCAATTAGTACCGATCGGTGGGGGATAGACATATGTGGATTGCTACAATGGTTGGTAGCACCATATTTAGGATTCCAAGAGATAGTGTACTTTACTTGATTTGTCCGTTTTTTGATTGCTCCTGATCCGTGGAAGGGAATCCAATACCCGTATCACCAGAGCACATACAGAAATTTGGATTCTTTTATTGTACGATACAAAATTCACTTAATTTTAACATAGTTACCTTGAAAAAATTTCAGATTAAAGCTATCCCCCTTCTAGCTCCGATTTTTTATAACCTAAATTACTAATTGGAAACAATCTAAATCTATTTATCAAACTGTACACTTCATTTTTTGTGTCCCAGTACCAATCGAAGGAAAGAAAGGAGCATTTTTATTTTAATAAAAGAAAGATCAAACAAAGAAAAGATCCACACCTCCTCTCTTAGTGAGGGAATGAATAATCTTTTTTTATTCCCATTGAAAGGGAAGGGCCTATCGAAGAAAGAATAAACTAAAAAAAAATAGTGAATTAATTTATCAATTAGATCTTTTCTTCTTCCTTTTTCCATTTCACTTCTACTATTTTGGTTTGTTTGTGACCAATGGAAGTGGAAGGTGGGTCAGATGCTACCTCATTATATGATATGATTCTATTAAAGAAGACGGTAGGTTATAGAAAATAACGAATGGATAAAGAATGCTAAATTCAAGGGGATTCTTGATTGGAGCAGGAATTTCCTTTTTGATTACGTTTTTATTCCGTATGGATAAAAGATCTTCCTATGTTATACTATTCCATTCTCGACGATGAATAGATTTGATAGCTCAGATATTGTTATTCATGATATTGATCCGATTCAATATCAGCGGGATGTATTCCTCCCGTTGAATTTACACGAGAAAGATTTAGAATCTCTATGGGATTAGATCCCGAGTTATTATGAAGTAAAAAAACGATGAAATTATGGAAGTCAATATTCTCGCATTTATTGCTACTGCACTGTTCATTCTAGTTCCTACTGCTTTTTTACTTATTATTTACGTAAAAACAGTCAGTCAAAATGATTAATTTGATTGAATAAAGCTTTAAGCTTTACTTCTGAGTTCTTATCAATAATGGAAGAAATGTAAAGGGGTTCAAATTCCACGTCTTAAATGAAATGAGCGGATTAAAATCAGCAGTATATGAGATCTGATAGTATGGTAGAAAGAAATATAGGAACCTTTCTACCACACTATTTATTAGTGTATAATTCTACCACACTATCGATTATTATATAAAATTAGAAAGTTTGACAAAGATATATAAGGCTTAATTAATATGGATCACTCTGTACTATGTATATTGATATATACGTAGATACTAAATGACATATTGCAATATACATATAAATAGTACCCCAATTCGAGTTCTTTGCTACATGCATGCTACATCCATTTGATTTGTACCGATTTTGATGAATATGATATAATCGACTGCCCACTTTGACTCTTATGTCTTACGGTTCTAAATTTCTAGTTTATTATTATTTTATTTATTTATCCAATATGGATCCTGGGATCCGACGAAATAATCAAATCAATGGAAGAAGATATGGTACGGGCATAGAATAGATTATAGAAAATAAACCCAGTCGTCATCTTTTTTTAGCATTCCGAAAAGGAGTAATTGATTTAGCTACTTTCAGGTGATTCAAGGAATTCCATGGGAAATTCTTTATATTTGTAAAAAGAGTAGTCCATACCACCTATTTCTATCGCGTGAACCATGATAATTAAGTGAGTCGATACAACATAAAGAATATTTCTAGAAATCTAAAACAAAGGTAAATGCGCAATATGTGAATCGCCCAACGCACGCACGATCTTATTATTTATGCGTAGTACTTCGTTGGACAAACATTATATCGATGTTTTCCTCGGTATAAAGTACGTATCTACATAATAAATAACAGATAGACTTCCTCTTTGAACAGTAAAGCGAGAAACAAATAAAAAAGAGGTTGGTTGCTCCTCATTGTAATATCCATATAGAATTCTATGAAAAGCTAGTTGCATCAAAATAGAATATTTAGGATGAATTCGGTTGGAAAAAATTTCATATCATGTGTATTCCTTTTACTTTCAAAATACGAACATGGGAATCGTTGAAATATTTTTTTATTTAATTTAAAGGTTATTCCTCATCTATTACATTACCTTAACCGGATTCCCTTATAATTTTGAAATGAAGATATTTTTCTTTAAAAACGCTTTGCAGAACAATCTATGAAACTTAAATTATTGATACAGTTTTATTACTCAACTCAAGTAAATTAGTAATGACCCTAGAGTCCACTTCTTCCCCATACTACGAGTGAAAGGGAAAATGTAAAGACTACCATTAAAGCAGCCCAAGCAAGACTTACTATATCCATGTGAATTATGTCTCCTATCTCTATGAATATGAAGAAACTCTTCCATTATTGATCACTAATACTAATGTAATCAATGGCACAGAGTCAAAAAGGGATTCTGAACGAAGGCTATTGATGAACCAATCCAATAACTCCACCTATAACAAGTTCATATATGATTTCTGGTAGAATTTGGAAGCATTAAGTACAAGCAAGATACACAGTTACTTTCTTGTAATTATAGAGGGAATGCTATTAATGGAAAATGGAGGAATAGTAAGACCTATTGTTTTGTTTCTTTTGTTACCCTTCATAATAAAATAAAATAAAAAAGCATAACAATATACAATCAAGATAGATCACTATCTATCCCATATCTCTATCTACTGTTTGATCTAATCCTTATGGCCTCCCGAATATTTCACAAAGACACTCGGGAGACTTTCTATTACATTCTTGCTTGGATGTTACCGAATAAAGAAGTTTTTTTTTTCAACTTTTATTCTTTATTTTTATTCTATAAAATCTATAAAAGAAGCCAATTATTCATCCAATCCTGAATGTCTGAGCACTCATAAATTCTCGCGAGTCTGTATACAAAGCATCTTCCACCCCTTACCACAACTACCAATTCCCCACTCAACTATATAATTTCGGCCATTAGACATTATGGAAGTCTTGATAGCCTAGCCCTTCCTATACAAAAATCCTCCCTGGAATCCCAGGCGCAAAGATTGACAGTCTTTTAACCTCCAACTTCTTAAAATCAAGCGAGTATTGGAAGTTCAAGTCCTTTTCCTCTGCTTATGCTAGGATTCGGCGATTTATATAAGCATAAGCAAGCAAAGGGGTTTCGAGTTTTTTTATTGATCAGGCGACACCCGGATTTGAACTGGGGAAAAAGGATTTGCAGTCCCCCGCCTTACCACTCGGCCATGCCGCCAAAATTCTAAAAATAACTGGAAATATTCCTTTTTGGGTAGGTTATTACTTAATCCCCTTTCCTTTTTTTATTGTATTTGCATCTTGAATCCCATTTTCCTTATTTCTTTCCCAATAAACCTAAACGAAAAAAAATCCTTCCTTTTTTGATTGGAGCCGGATCCTTCTATTAATTGTATAGTATATCAAAACACACACCGCCTAAAACCCTCCCGTTTTCTATTGAAAGAAAAAATTTTTGAGTCACACAATAAACAATAAAAAATTCAACACAAATAAAACGGGACCCATTAACTTATTGGCTGTTAATTCATGAAAAGTTCTTGGATCCTCATTTTTGTTTCCTTAATGGCATAAGAAAATGCAATTGATACACAACTAATCAGTATCAATAAAAAAAAATGAATCCTTTTCAATTTCAAGTATAACAACAATTATGTGTATATGTAAACCCCCGAACAGAAATCGTTACACAGATCTACCTAATCCGGGATCTTATTTATATATGATATTCCCCCAGGGAATTAAGTTAATTAGCGCGCTTCAATTTTCAATTGAATATTATTGAATAGCAAATAGAAATTATGATATAGTAATAGTACGGCCCACGTTACCCTACCCCAAGTCGAACTGGGATAAGCGATATGCAGATGGTCTTCGTGTGCTTAATAAATACAACCCCTTATTGTGCACTTCAATCGTATTCCACGAATTCGACTAACAAATGGGTAAAAAAGCCTCTCTTTTCTGCGAATCATTTTTGAACAACTGAATCCGCGAAAAAAGTTAAGCCCTAAAAAAAAAAAGGTAAACTCTATAAGGTTCCTTTCTGTCTTTATCTCATTCATAGAGAACAGATCAAATACTGAATCCATTTACTTTATCTGGTACCTAATCAGCAGATCCTAATATCATAAGGTAGAAATTGGATCACTTTTGATATTCTATATAAGACTCCATAAGTTTAAGCGTCATAATTTTGTTTCCAGGAATGTTTTATTAATTCATTTCAATTTGTATCTGTTGCAAACAAATCTTCTTTTAAGTAGAAAAATCTCTTTATTTCTCCGCTCATACGTATTTCATACATTCCATCTATGATATGTAGTTGGGTAAAATTTCATGTGATTCAGTAAACAGAATATGATTCCATCATTGCTAGATCAATCCACATCATTACTAGATCGGTCCATATGGTTCGATGAAGAATGAACCT